TCTTTTAACCAACTATTTGAACCGTTCGTTCAAATATGTATGAAATATTCACATTCGTTTTGAAGGGGAGGAAACACAGTATGAACAAATCAAAACTAGGAGGAAACAAAAAAAATGCTTTTCTATTCCATATTTTATATAAATATACTCTTTACTTTACTCATCGATAAATAAATATACAAAGTGGAAAGGGCATATCTCCATACATCTAGATGTATAGGTATTTGGCATGATCTATACTATTAATGAATATATATGTAGACTTATATCAATTCAGTTGTAGAAGACATCCTAATCATGTGCCAGGAACCAGATTTGAACTGGTGACACGAGGATTTTCAGTCCTCTGCTCTACCAACTGAGCTATCCCGGCCATTTCCAGCGCATCATTTTTTTTTTTTCTATTTTAATAGATGGCTTGGGTCTATGTCAATTTTTTTTTTTAATAGGAAAAAGGTATTCTAAAGTCCCCTGGAATTTCTTGGCTCTTCAATTCAAAAAGAAGATTTTTTGTAAGTTTCAGTACAGTAGACAAATAATATGTATTGTTATGTTAATCATTTCAAATTTGAAATGGGGATTCCTTGCTCAAGGATGTTGAGTTGTACGTGTATCATATATATTCACAAGTATTGTGATAAGAAAAAAATTTCTGCCCAGATCCGTTTGGGAAAGAGTAGAATCAATGATAAACATAATGAATTGTGAATTGCTAACCAAAGGAAAGGATAGGATAAATAATTAGAAAGGCAAATAAAACGTGCCCTTTTCTATTTTTGGGGATAGAGGGACTTGAACCCTCACGATTTAAAAAGTCGACGGATTTTCCTCTTACTATAAATTTCATTTTTGTCCGTATTGACATGTAGAATGGGACTCTATCTTTATTCTATTCTCGTCTGATTAATCAGTTCTTCAACAGATCTATCAGATTATGATGGAGTGATTGATATTGAATCAATGAATATTTGATTCTTTTTTCAACTTGAAGTTGGAATTGATTTATAACAATTCGTTCATTTTTACTATATCATTAAAAAAACATTCGAGTCGTCATTAATCATTTGACATACTATTTTTTTACGTATACGTATGTATATAGGTTTATCTTTCATCCTTTCGAGAGTTTCGCTGGAAGGATTGGATTCCTTTACCTTTACTAACGCAACGCAGTCAACTCCATTTGTTGGAATAGCTTCCATTGAGTCTCTGCACCTATCCTTTTTGTTTTTATCGTTCTTGCTTTCGAAACCATTATTTGTTTTCGGAAAACCGGATTTGGCTCAGGATTGCCCATTTTTCATTCCAGGGTTTCTCTGAATTTGAAAGTTATCACTTGGTAAGGTTTCCATACCAAGGCTCAATCCAATTAAGTCCGTAGCGTCTACCAATTTCGCCATATCCCCATTAGTATCTTATTATTCTATTAATTAGGATCTTATTACTCTATTAATAGTAATATCTCATTCCAATGAAAATGTCCTTGTCTTTTTTCTTTCATTTGTATTATGCTGGAACCATTGAATTCATTAGATACCAATTCCTATATCGAAAATTTATCCTATTTGATTTCTTATCTAGCTTATTGGATCTCTATCAGAGACCCACATTTGGTCGAATCAAAAATGATTCTATCATTTCTGTATCTGGAATTCAATATAGATAGATCCACATATCTATTTTTCTCTCGTTCTATTATTTTTCTCGTAAAATTTTGAATACTTGAATGGTCGATTCTTTTTTTTTTTTTTTCGTCTTATCTTCCACTTTTCAGAATGAAAAGAGCGAAATGCTTCATTATGGTCTGAATTGGATTGTACCTTTCATATTAATGGATATAATTCGAATTTATAGTCAATTCTATTATATTATTAGATATTAGAAGATATTCGATTCTATTTAGAATTCTAAATAAAATAAATTGAAATAGATAAAGAATTTGAAAAAAAAAAAGAGAATTTGAATATTTTTAATATATAATTGATAAAATCAAATATTAATTATTGATAAACATATATTTGATGAATAGATCGAAATGTGTTATTGCTATATTCTATTAATCGTTATATTCATTTTTATCTTCTATATTATAATATAATGAAAAATTCTATTCTTTTCTATATTTCATTTTTTCTCTATTCATATTACTTATGAATAGATAAGAATGAGCAGTTAATAGCTAAGATCTCAAGAATTGACTCACTTTCTAGATATGTAAAATTTCTGTTATGTAAGCCCGCTTAGCTCAGAGGTTAGAGCATCGCATTTGTAATGCGATGGTCATCGGTTCGATTCCGATAGCCGGCTTTTCATTATTTGTTTGATTTTTGACATAATTGATACCGTGAAATCAAATAAATAGAGAGAAATAGTGAAAAGGTTTCTTCACTTTTTTCAAGAGTCACCGATTGTAGGAACTTCAAATTTTGAATCAAAAAGGGGAGGATTTCGGGAGAACAAATCCAGAACCAGAAGGGTACGCTTATTTTTTTTTATTTAC